GGAGGTTAGGAGTGAGTTAAGCCAATGCGTACAAATAGACAGACCTGGTTCATCCTTTTGTTGAGGTCAGTGCAAGTCTGTCTATGATTAAGAGTCTAGGTGGTGTTGAAGCCGGCTTATTCATGCTAGTCATCTTAGAGCTATGAGTCAAAACAATGTTCACCAACTCAACTCTTCCATAGAAATCTTGTTCATATATCGAAAAAGCTTTTCAAATATGTGTAATATTTGTCTCCACCCAAGGTCGCTTTGCCGAGCGGGCGATCCCTGTCTTGTTTATCCAGCTAGCTTTTCTCCGTGGTACTTGATTTGTGAGAGCTCCTTCGGCTCGGCTACTTCTTTTTTGAAAGGTAAGGTTTAGAGTTAAAGCATTCTCAAAAAATATCTATAAAGCGCTGAGTTGAAGAGGGAAGAAGTCCCACAGAGAGATGATAAGTGGGAGAAAGAGTGAAATTAAAATCTCTTCTGGAATGGAAGACCCCCCATCCACTGACTACAAGACTGCAGCCTAACACCCAAGTTAGCCTGACGGTCAGCTAAATGAGTCGCTTCCCTCTTCACATGATGAATTTGAACTCAATATATATTGAGAAATGTTTTCTCAGGATAAAGCATAGGCGCCAAGGTTCTTGATTATTACCATTCGCCCATCTAATCATGTTAAGAGAACCCCTTTTTGTTTGATATGATGATTTGAAAAGAATCAATAGTTTGGACAAAACTATGGCCATGCAGGAGAGTTTCTGCTTTTGCAAAGGTTGCATCTTTAATCCCTAGAGGAGACCTGTTCAATTCCACATGACAGCACCATTGTGCCATCTCTTATGACCCCACCATAATCCGAATTCCTAGAGTAGCCCTCCCTACTCCTTCAAAGTTCATCTTGATGTGATTTGAAGAGGAAATTGCCACAAGATTGAGATAGATATGTTTGAATTTCAATTTTATAAAAAAATAATGCAATACGTCATGTTCATCCTTACTAACATCCCATCCCATACAAAAAATGAAATCTTTTTTCTGTATGGATTTTTTCAATCACCTTAACGAAGGAGGTGGACTTCAACCAAGCCAGCCCTTCTTATGAAGTGGCTATGGGGATTTCCCAAGGAAAAGAAAAAAGCCATGGTGCTCATATTTGGCTGCTAAGCACCTCTCTGTATTGTAATACTAGCAATGGACAAACTAGGTTGGCACCAAAGTGCACTCTTAGCTTAATCATCCAACCGAGGCAGTACCAAATTATGCCTGGACAGATCTTAGGATCTAAGGGGACCAGTCCAACAAAATGACATTGGCTCAAGAGTCAAGATTAAATACTTAATGACTGGACCTGTGCAGTAGGGGCTAACCTTTTTTTCACTCCAAACTCATACCCGGATACATATGTACTTATGTACATACCACTCTTTAACTACCATCCAAATCTTGGAAAACAATAACAGGAAGACTCACCATCCTCCTGTCAATCATGCAAGACCCATCTAGAGAAGCGTCGGAAAAGTGTAAAATCCATCTAATAGGCAAAGGTCGAGGATGAGCTTCATTCCTCTCTGCACCTCAGATAGTTCTGCCAAGGAGTGATCACGTGTGCTTAAGGCCTCCTTAGCAAGCGCCATAATCCTGAATCAACGGGTGCGACTCTTCCAATTGCACTCCCACCGAAATCTGCTACCAAGGTGTCCTGCGATGTTACTCATAGAAAACCTTAAAGCTGGCAGGCATCACATCTTCTCCAAGAGTGAAGTTATCTATCCTTTTCTCCCAACCTTGGAGGTGGAGAGTCTTTAGCAGGAAGTTTTTTTTTATAATCTATGGTTCTGCCGGACGTTTCATCAGGCAGGCTAAGCCGCTGGGAACGAAGTCACTCGACTTTTTTTTGCTCGGTCGAGTGGCATCAGCTCCGTAGTGCGCTTTGACAACTTTAGCCCCGTGCGCTAGCGCGCCCTTCAGCTCGGAAGAAAAGCCGTAGTCACCTAAGGGCGACCCTGTAGTTTTTCAGCTCCCTAACTAGAAACTGCTAGCTCTACTTACTGGCTTTATGAAAGCTTGAAAGACCTTGCTTTTTGCTGTACCTGGTCAAAGGTGAAACCGCTAACCGTAATCCAAGTTATGATCTCAACAGCTGCCCGAAAGAAAGGGCCTTTCACCCGCTCAGGTAGGGTAGTTGGAACATTTATTGGCATTAGTCAACCGGGAATTTTTCCTCCTATCGACCAGAAATAGAAGGTGCCCAATCTAATGCCCTAGTCTAAGTTGAAGCTGTAGTAGCTGCCACCTTTGAGATTGGTAAACTACAAGAAATGCCATCCAGGATTAAGTGCCATCTGGGATTTAAGGTTGAGTACGACCCACTTTGTGAGTCTTGCAGACGAACGAACTCTTCAACAGGGTTTACTTTTCAGTCGAAATTCAATCAAAATACAAGGTTTAGCGGGTTGTTCATCCTTTCCTTTATGTGCCTTCCCTATAAAGCTAGCTTGGGAGGGGCGGAGCTGTTCCAGACTTCCTTTCATTATGGTATTTCCGAACAAGTTCCTGGATGACAAGCCCAAGGGTTATCTTATTGATGATATCGACGATGGTCTTGATATGCCTAAAAGATTAGTTGTGAAATAGGCGCCTGGTGATAGGTGGATATTAGAATGATGGGGAAAGACAGGAACTACGGACCATGAACCAGATGCTTGATCGGGGGTTGACTAACCGGGACGCTTCTCTATTCTTTGAAAAGATTGGTTTGCAAGATCCCGCCCAAATTGCCCAGCAGGCGGAAAACATTCAACCATAAAGCCACCAACCAAAGGGGAGAAAGGCAGGACCCATCTGGCATGTAAGCTAGCAGCTAGCCTTTGATATGGGAGTTCCTTTCCTTACTTACTGGTCACAAGTGCTCCATCTAGGAGTTCCATTTGGCATGATGAGCATGAGTTTCTCTTCCGGGAGATGACAGCGACAGTTGCTCTCATTCGGAGATGCAAACCGAACTCCACTTTTGTCCTGGGCGTAGTAATCGTTTCGATCGACTGCGACGGAGAGTCCTTCACAAGAAAGTACCTATCCAGAGCGCAAAAATCCTTTATTCTTCGTCTTCAAGAAATAAAAAATAAGCTGGGCGAAGGAATCTCTACTGACCTTTTCAAAGAGCTGCTCCTCCCTTTGATTTGAACTTACTTGACCATGTATTTGGTGGAGTGTTTATGTTGTATAAGAGTATAAGATCCTGACTATCATAAGTAAAGGCTAAAGATCTATGAAGGGTTACCTCTTCCCGCATTTTGGAGTACCTCGAAAAGAGTTCTCGCTTGTGTATAGCGGAACAGGACTTCTCTAAATGGGGAGCGCTCCTAAAGAACCCGCTGTAAGCCCCGTTTGTTGGCCTACAAGGTAAGTCAACAAACACTTATCAGGGACACACGGACAGGCAGTTTGCATTCCATTCTTTGCTAGCGGAGCAGGGAACAGAACAACGAAGTTGTTCCATCTATGCTCCACCAATGCTAATCAAGCAAAGGATCTCGCGCTTTTACTTCGTTCGAGTTGAGAGGGAGACAGAACCTGTATTCTCGTGCTTTGCATACCATAAGTTAGTCTCTGCCGGAAGTTCGACTCAATTCTATGTAGTTCATACAAATCTACCATTCCACCAGGAGGGCTGGCTCATCAATCGAACACGGGGCGGAGAAGTAGCTTAGCGGCAGCTTAGCGAAGAGGCTGAGCTGAGAGCTTTCAATAACAAAATAGTTATTTTAACATCTTTTGAACAAGGCTTTTGTTTTGGCCCCTTCGGATAGGAAGAAAAAGGGAACCTAGTTCGATTAGTATGTTTCTCAGTCTTCGGATTCTAGTAGACGCGCTTTTGAAAATGAGTTTCTGAAGTGCTTTCGGGGCCCGGAGGAATTCCAAATATGAATATGAGGGGAACCTAATGGCACCACGTATGTGGATCCTCCAAACGCCTACTAACCTTATTGAATGTTAATGGAGGATTGCAGATTGGGTGGCTTATATGTCCTCCCGGGGTTACGTTCTCTCAAGGCCGGGGGGCGGAGTTCGCAGCAGGCTCTTTCCTTTATTTTAAAGGCCGTGGCTCTTCTTTGGCTAGCCATTCTCCCGGATCCTATATACCCTTAGGCACGAAGGTAGAAGTGGGGCTTAGTACTTGAGGTGGTTAAGCATTGCATTGGGATGCCTGCGGCTAATGATTAAATAGACACGGTCTTCAAGTACCCGCACCTCTTGCCCTTAGCTTCCTTTCTCTCAAGTATGATTTTGTTAGGCGAGGCAAGCTATCCAATAGACTTTTCTCCTCAACGAGGAGGGTTTCGGATGAACTTCTTGCAGTCAACCAGTTCCCTAAGGAGACTTTGTGACTACTATGTCTCACCAGCCCCATGTAAACCACTTTCGGGCGGGGCAAGCCCACTTGACGGAAGCTCTGGGACTGGACCCTTGATGAATCAAAGTCAACCAAAGCACCTACTCGAGCTAACAAGGGAGAGTTTGAAACTACTTCCCTTTTCCGTTCCACTCATTTAACTGGAACTCATACTCCTCGCCTGCCCGCCTTCTTGAAGAGGAGAGCTCGGAACCTACTCCTTTTTCTGAAGAAGAGAAAACATTAACATTAATTAGGCTTCAGCTAGAGTTAGTTATGGGAAAGGTGGTTCATATCTCTGCTCCGCTCGGCGTATGAATGAGTTGCTACTAAGGAGAGTTCCATATTTATGAATCACATATCAAAACAATCTGCTTTCGCTAAGCAGGCACGGAAAGTAGTGCCCCTGAAAGGGGAGTTCAGTGAGTTAAGTTCGTATTCTATTCATATAGCACATTTTCATAGCAAGCTGAGCCCCCTGAATTAGCAGCAAGGGCTCTATCCATTTATTCACTGAATCAAGCATTTGTTTGGACTGCTCATTGTTCCCCATTTGGTAGAGGGGGCACAAAAACACCGATCTTTCTCGGGAACTCCGGTTGGATCTCTTTTCTTTTCCAGGGCCAAGGCCTGTTCTGCTACACTCTTTCCCCTCCCCTGGTCTCCTCCACCAGCTGGATCCGGTCCAATGCAATCCATTTGTCTCTCGAGGCCCATCTCCACTTTTGCGATAAAGGTCCCCAAACCCTTTCTTTCTCTCTTCCAGGGCGCTTTCCAATGCAGCATCCGAAGCAAGACCTCCTAAGCATTCTACTTGTCCCTCTTCAATCTTTCTAAGAGGTGCAATTTTGACGGTTCATGCTAACGAGATCGCCTATTTCTTTCCTCCTTCTTTCCTCACATGAATCATGAATGAGGGGGGTAGAGCGGCTCTTTCTCACGACTAGGGGGTTCTAGATAGGAAAAAAAACACGCGGAGCGCTCTTCCAAAAGCCCGTTCAAACTCCTCCGTTAGAATCCCTACTGGGAACACACACGTTCTATTGTTGAGGGTTCGGAGGCGGTATATTATGTCACTTCCGATCCGACTTCGTCACACGAAGGCTCGTTCAGTGATTCTACGACTCTGTGTGATCGACTATCTTCCTGTTCGGGTCCGTTCCTATACTAAGTACTCCTGTTGCACGAATAAAAACCTCAAACAAAAGACCAAGCAAGCTGCTCTGGGATCCCTACCTGCAAGCATCGTACTTTTTTATTATTGTATTGTTCAAAAGACCGGTTGGTTGTTTCGGTTTCGCCTCGGGATTGGAGATTGGTTCCACTGCTCACTCATCAATTGTTCTTGCTTCAAGCAAACCATAAAGGCAAGCCGAAGATTGCGAAAGGGTAATGGAGCCCACTCTTAGGCTCCGAAAGATCAGTAGCCGCCTGGGGCTGGCGGAAGTTCCCGCAGGTGATGGGGTCGGAGAATCTCTCTTACTGGGATGGATGCTTTCACTCAATGGGCAAGGAGCTTCATGTCACCTCCACGCTGATTCAGAAGGTTCGGTCTACCGCACCTGCCAGCCATATATATTCCTCGATTATTTTGATTGAAGGTACGAGCGAGATAGGAAGGACAGGGCCCAGGCCGGGAACAGCACCGCAGCGGGAACTCCCCTACCCGCCGGTCGAAGGCCATTAGTGAGATGGGCAAAACAAAACTTACGTTCATACGTTGTCTCCAACACAGCGTAGCTTCCATCACTTTGATCGGGGGTGAGCGTCGTCGAGGGACGTCCCCCCCGTACTACAACTACAAGGTCTTTGGGGGTATCTCCCACCTACTCATCATGGGGCGGAATCGGAACGAACCCTCCTGCACCCCGCGTGACCTCGAGCTATAAAGATAAAGTTCGAAATAGGATTGATATTGTTGGCAAGATAGAAAAATAGCATCTCTGATTTTACAAATACTTAACTGTCCACCCACACACGCTAAGCCTACGACTAAGGCTGCGCGTGAGATTACCCTCTTCCTATACTATTGATCAAATCTGAAAGTAATAATTACCACATTATTAAACTATTAATGTGGGCTTACCCGCATCTCTTCCAATCCATCTATTCATTGGCACTGTTACCATCATCCTCGGTACTGTTACCATCATCCTCATTCTGCTTGAATACTTGAATAGTACCCTCTTTGGATAAAAAGATGTCGCTGTGAAAGTACTCCTTCGCGGAAGGACCTCCCGGTACAAGGACCCTCGGCGAGGCAGTCAGTCCCATACTTTGAATTAGATTCCAGATATCCATCAACTTGACCAGGTAGTCCTCACCAAGAGGAACCCCTATGAAGGTTAGATTGAGGTGCCTGGCATAGGTGTGTTCTTTCTCCATAACCCTATCGAATGAGTACAAATAAAAATAGAACAAAACACTACCAATTATAGGTAATAAAGCAATTGGAATGATGAAACCCTTTGGCATAATAACCTCCACGCCGCGTGAGGTGAGAACGTTAAAGATTTCTCCATCCACCTCATCATAATCGAGCACTCCTATTTCATAAGCCTTTTCTATTACTCGAATTACTCGCTCATCCGAAAGATAGCGAGCAGCTGCAATAAAAAGTCGTTCCTTATTTAAGGAAGAAGAATCGAAGTCCACGATAATTAATGCACCTACTCCTCTCCACCCTTCAAGCAATCCTATAATGTTGTTGTACCCAACATCACTCCTGCAGGCAAATGAGGATTCTATCATTTCCTCCCTAAACCTATCAGTTAAGATATTGGCGAGGGCCGACAGAACAATCTTATCACTCCTTTTGGCTATGAACAGACCATCCATACCACACACTTTTCCCCTATAATAATCCTCATTGTAGGGGAAAAAGTTATCCTTCAGATAGGGACTGATCTTGCCCTCAAAATCAAAATCGATGAATGGAGAGAAGCTATAACAATTATTAAGTAAACTTGCCTTTACTTTCAATAACTCTTCCCTGTCTAAGGGCTCAACTTCAGAGGTGTTTAACCTTTCACCTCAGTCAATAATCTCTCTAGAGATAGATCTCTGCTATCTATATAGAATTTTAATATATGCCCTTTCAAGGGGGCACCATCTTAAAATCATAATTCAAAAATCGGAAGAGCATAAAATGCTCAAACAACATGGGGATTGGGAGGCATATCAAAAATCTTCGTTCTTCAACTACAACTAACATCTATCAAGATAGCACTACCTTTTAGGGTTATATCCTTCCAGACCTGACCGACCACATTCACTTTTTATCCATCTATTCATTGGCACTGTCACCATCATCCTCATTCTTAATGAATACTAGAATTTTCCCGTCTGGGCTGACACAAACTACACCACCCAGACAAGGCACAGGTCCGTCTCCTGGATTAAGACACCGAAATTTACCAGACAAATTCAGTTTTTCAAAGATGCTCAGTACTAATTCTTCGAACAATAAGTAGTGCATACATTCAGATGTGGGGAAATAGACTAAAACCTCATTAACATACCTAGTAAACTTTAACTCAGGAAATAGACTTTGAAACTCCATATCAAAGTCTGATAAAGCAATATTAAGTATGACATCAGTGAGAAATCCCGCGGGAGGGATATTACATCCTAAATCGGCAGTTAAGTCTACACCGTACTCATCCTTGAGGGGTATATGAAGGAATTTATCTATTAACTCCATAATAGAATCATCCTTCACTTTTTGTGAAAGCCTAGACAAAAGACAATACTTATTTAGAACACTAAGGGTGTTAGTTAGGTCAATTACGACTAGTTTATTCAAAGTACCACTACTAGATACCATATCATAATAATCGCTTAAAAGCATTTTCATCCCAAAGGAATTTATCATTAGAATGATATCCTCATAAAGAAAATAATGAATAATCATCACTCCGAGAGTGAAGAATACTAATCTATCTTCTTCTCTCGAACTTAGACTAAAATTTATATTAGGATCGCGGATATGCAGAATAAGTGGAGAATATTGAGGACACTCTCCTTTATCGAAAAAGAAGTTCACTAGAATAGGCGAGAAAGAGTAACTTCCATTTTGGATACTTTTCTGAATTTCTTTCACCATTTCAGATGTCAATGATGGATATAAATCCGAGAATTCTGTGTATACATCACTGATATCGGACGCAAGCCGATCCAACGGACATAATCTTCGATTCTTAAGAATCATGATTTGTTATAGCGGAGAGAGAAATTCAAATGTGACAGAACGATCTCCATTGTGGATCGCTATATAGTACTTTTGGACGTACTATCTCACCCGTAGGTGTGTCTACACACTCACCTGTGGGTTCAGGGCTAACACGCCTGCTGGAAGCGCAATAAATTGCAAATAAAGTATCGGCTGAGACTAATTGAACCATAATAACAAGGCACAAATGGACTTCCTTGGAAAGGGGGCCAAGCAGATAGGGGGGCCGAAGACATCTAGTACGTGGTTCCGAGGGGAGTGCCAAATCCTAGTAGCGAATCTTCCAATCGTGGATCTAGTCTTGGTGGCATCCACTGCGACTGATAATGGACTGGTGATAAATAACTGAATCAGCAACTCTTAGTTTAGTTAGAAGAGAAGCATCTCGAAGAACGAACGGCAAGGTTGTCCACGTAAAGCTTTCCCAACCAAAAAGAAAGATATCCATGCCCATGAAACCTCACCGAGCATTCCTGAGCGAGCACTGTCTGGAATGGGAATGTAGGCAGCCTACTAAAGTAAAGGAAAGGAGTTCACCGCCAGCCAAGAAGGGAGGCATTAGAGGTACATCGGGCATGCCCCCCGTGTATGTGATAGGTTGTATTCTTTTCTACACTTCAAATATGGTCTTAAGTTAACTAAATACTAGTCAAGCCCAAAAAGCTTTCATGAAAGCAGGTAAACGACGTCCGGGACGGGATAGGTATAGCAGTCGAGCTCCAATATATATGTGCTAGGTATAGCAGTTGAGCTCCGGGATGTACTTTCTCTTCGATTATGAGGTCCAGACCGACCGTCTTTTCTTGTGTGAAGAGTCCTTACAGCGGAAGTTCGCTTTTTCCTTTCTTTCTAGAAAACTAGTACAAGAGAAGAGTTCATTGCTCAGTTACCAGATATGACGCCCTATGCCTTTTCTTCCTTGGAACTGGTATGTATTTTGGCCGCTTCCATAGAAATGACTTCTTGTAAGACATATCGAGCAGTTGTGATAGGCGGAAACCTAGCTCTTAGAGTAGCATTGGTAATATGCAACGACGTCTCCGAATGGCTACTTGAACCCTTCGGTTATAGAACAACTAAGGGTACCGGTCCTACCGAGCCATGGTTCTGCTCCTGCGGCCACGTCAGCAGGAATAAATTCATAATAAACGGAGAGTCCTTATCTTGATTTAGGTTAAACTTACTAAAGAAGACTTTTAAACTCCAAATCTAACGTACCTGATTTCACTTATTTATTCTTATCTACTCCAATGTATTAACAGTATACTTAATCGAGTTTAAGCCCCCAACGCCTCGAAAAGAATACGAATACTAGTAATGTGATAGGTATAGCACAAATAAGCTCGTGTATATGCTACGTGCCACATTCACCCGAGACTGTTAAGGGCGTGATTTAAGTCAAGTTAAACTTACGCATCGCGGTTTGTGCCAGCCTCGATATCCTCGTCCCAGACCTATCATCAATGGACGATGATACCTTGCGATTATGCTACCTTAACAAGATAAAGGTGCAAAACAAGATAAACAAAGGCAATGGATTCTCTAAATTACCTACCGGGATGTGTGACCCATAAGCCTATCAAAGAGCTTTTTTCACTACAGAAAGTGGCTTGGAGGGTAGATTAACTGGTAACAAAAGAATCTGAAGAGGTACACAGTCCTTATGCATTTCTTTATTAGGATTGCTCAAAAAGACGATATGCTGGTCAGACGACAAATAAGAAGAGAAAGGAAGAAGTCCTTTACAAGGATAGTAAGAGAGTCTTTAGTCTTTGAGTTTCGCACTAGCTGTTCGATCAGATAGTAGGTTGTCAATCTCGATATTAGTTTGAAGAGGATGTGTGATAGGTTGAACTAGACTGCGCTTTCTCTTTGGTGCAAGTCTATTATTGAGCAACTACGAGCTTCTCGTTCATACCCGGCGAAGAAAAAGCTTCAATTCACAACCTAGGATAGCTAACGTTACCTTGCCTGAAGACATGGGATTGCCGTAGAAGTCACATGCCGAGCAAGTTCTTGCCTCCTCTTCCTCTACCTATCTCGGGTAAGCTACATCCATACATAGTCTAATCCTCTGATTTACTGTACTAGGTACGGAATCTTAGTCCCAAGAGTTCTGCAGAAGCGGGCTTAGAAAGGGCGGTCCTATATCAACTTAGTTGATAAAGGCAGGTAGTACCCAAAGACTGACTTTCAAAAGGCAGCTATCTTAATCACGACGTTCTTAAAGGTTGGAGAGCCTACACTTAGTTTCAAAAAGGTTGGTATTAGCATTAGCACTCGCTTAGGTGCTAAAGGTAGAAAGGTAGATATGTAAATCACTTAGTCCTTGAACTAGGGATAGGGCCTATTAATCAAATTCCAATAGAGTAGCAGTACTATACTAGTGAAGGAGGAAATCGTAGTCCCACAGGATTCAATGAAGCTATGCCTTTTTCCTCTGCTTAAGGACTATAAGGATATTAATTCCTTTAGTTAGAGAGCTGAATGGAAGGGAAGTCAAGGAAGGAGAATACGGAAGTTATAGACTACTCAGTCAATAGATCTTAGAGGACTGGGCACTGTGCAATCTATTAGTACAAGACTGGCTATTGAAGTCAGAGACTCTACTTATGCTTGCGGAGGGATGTAAGGACTACTTTTATGAATATTTAATTCTTTAGCTCCTTTCTTTATCCGATCCGGCCCGAAAGAAAAAAATAAGTCATGAACCAAACCCCAGTTTTCAGGCTCTCATGAAGCCTTAGGGCGAAAGCAATTATTCCTCTCACATTGGGAACTTCGCTCACTTCCTAAAACACTGGAGACTGAGGCGCATTCGCAACAATACATCTATGACTAGAGAATTAGGTATAGGAAGAATAGATCTAGCAATACAATCACCAAACTATTAACACTTCCAATACCCATACCTGCACCCATACCATCAACTCAAAGGAAAACCATTTTGTCACCACGGAGCATAACTGCAACTAAAACTATTACCAGAAAGACAACTATACTGGCACGCCACCTATACGGGCACGCGTACTCTTTCCAAAGCTAAAAGCACCTCCTACACTTGAGAACTACTACGCATTGGAAACGAAGCAGATAGTCACCATTACCATAAGACCAGCGACCAACTAATGGTTCTTTTCTTACTTAAGACTCATGGAAAGGAAGAAGAGTCCTAACACCTGCTAAAAAGAAGATTTATTATCCCTACAGGGCGCCGTCCTTGGCAACGCAGCAGACAGTTCCTTTAGTGCATTAGACCTGGAAAACTCGACCGGAGGTGCTTTCAGGAGTCTGAGTTCCAGGAATAATGAATAAAAGACAAGACTGCCGATTCCCCTTTAAGTAAGCCACTCTAGTTTCAGTTTTCACTTTAACAGTTTGTAGTTAACATTTTCTAGGACGCCTTAAAAGAAAAAGACCACCCATGCGAGCATAATAAGACGCCTTGGAAGGGCCTAACCTTCTGGGTAAAGTTAGCCACTAGAAAGAGATTCCTTGGCTCCGGGAATAGGAAGACTTAAACTTTACTGGCATAAAGATTGAGTCTAAGACTAAGGCGTGCGTACCACTTACAGCACTAAGAACACCGACTACGGATCCGGATCACTTCCTGGGACTGAGGGAGGATTGCTATTGTTACTGACACCTCCGGTAAAGGAAGAAGAGCGATTTACTCTACTGACAAGATGGGTGGATTCCCAACATTAGCCAGCCGCTTAGATACTAAACCCTACTAGCCAATTGCAACCCTAGCTGCCAAAGACTTGCGAATACTCATGTTCTTTGGTACCCTGCTAAGGGTGGGTCAATCCTACTAAGAACCATGCTAAGGCTTCGGGCGAGCAAATGGGTGAACTGCTTGCGGGGAAGACCCGCCATAAAACTAGATAAAGAAAGATAGAACACTAGCAATACTGGGGAATTTCCCTGATAGACAGGTAACTCAAAATCTGAGTCGGGAGGGAAGGCTAGTAAGACCTCCAGCAAAGGAAAAAGAGACAAGTAAACCCCTGGTAGTTACAGGACGATCCTTCGCCGCGAGAACGAATATCGGGGGAGCTACCAATATGGAAAAGAGAGAATGGTAGTCACGCATGCGGGAAAGACTAAAAATGAAAGCAAGCAACTAATAGACTTCGCGAACCCCTGACAGTACTCTATCTCGCACGCAGACTACTGACGGAAACAATACATACTAGCCATACGAGTTCGGTTCACCTGCACTGACAGCCGCTTAGCAACTAAGCCCTAATAGACAAAAATAAACCAATAGCTGAAAACCAATACTAAGCCCCTTCTAATGTCGTCTAACTTCCTTCTCTTCTGTATTAGATAGGCTTGAGGGCTCTACTCAAGAGAGGGGTGAGTGAGCAAGGCTGACTTGTGTAGGAGAGAGGTCCGTTGCACAAGTGCCGCGCGGGCAAGTTAGCTAGGCAAGCTAGAAGTCCGTGACAACTGGTATCAGAGCGAGGTTGTGCTTAGAGCCATGGCATCCTCAAAGGTTACTGACCCAAGGCCGTCTGACGATCAACCTAAGAAGAGGTCCAAGTCAGCGGAACGTGTAGCATTGGAGACAGGCGTTGGAGAATTGAAGCTCAATGTGGCGGATGTTAACGGTCTTTCTTGAAATAGTCGGGGCCTACCTATAAGAGTAAGGAGAAGAGTAGTTCTCTAGCCTAGAGGAGAAATTAGGGGTAATCCCTAGCCTGTAGAAGAAGACCACTCACCTTTAACTAGCGAAGCGGATATTTCGGTATCTTAAGGGTACCTTGCCTCATGGTTGATTGTTCACTCCCGCAGAAAAGATAAGAAAAGAAGGAATAGGTGGTATAGCTCAAAGGAATAGGTATAGCTCACATCTTAAGTATAGTTAGTTCATTGAATGACTTATTGAGAAGCTAGGCCCTTTCCTCACTCTCCGGAGGGAGATGGGTGGATCGTGCTTGTGCTATCAAGCCGACAAATGACTGCTCTTTTCAATGACTGCTTTCGAGCGGTATTCACGGAAATGAAAAAGATTGAATGGTTCTAAACAGATTCGCTAGTTGGGTCAATTGGCACTCTTTCACTAGTGATTGTAAGCTAGGTGCCCTTAAATGACAGGAGGGGAAGAAGCTCTAACGGAAGCATCCAATCAACCGGGAATCCCACCTTTCACATTCTACATCTGCTACTGCTGGAGTGGATAATGCCTCCACTACCTGTGCCAGCAAACAAACAAATACTATAATAAAAGGCTAGGTGTCCATGCCACCAACCAACTCCTGAAAGAAAAACAATATAGCTTCTCCGGCAAACCACTAGAAGTACCCATCGAGTCGAGCAATGATCCAATTGGAGAAGCAAGCTCGGTCTCCTCTGAAATATTGAAGGTAAAGCTAGCATTTCGGGTTTAGTAGTTTGCTACTGGAGAGCTACGGAAACCAGTTGCGGTGGTGAAACCGAGGTAATGAACTTCACCCCTATTCATATTCTTTATTCCCGCCGGGCTTGATTCCTGGTTCGAGATTGAGCTTTCCTCTTTATAGGCCCTGCCTTTTTATTCTTCCCACTTGGATAAGAAAAGAAAGATTCTATTCCAAGGAATAACGTAGAACAAGAAGATACCATACGTAGAAAAAGAAGATACATTTTTCTAAGGACGGGACGGGGCTACCCAGCAACAGACGAAACAAACCGCTTTGGCTTACTACACTCATTCTATACTGGACGACTTGAGCACCGATTTCAGCACCTTCGGACCCTGTCTTTGCTGGTAGATGGATGCGCGTAGTTAGGTACCTCCCTGAGGGCAGGGGAAGAGCCCATAGGGAACGGAACAGGAGAAGAGCCCATAGGGGCAACAACAACAATTAGCCCTGCCCTATTTGAGTGAGATTTGAATGTAGTTCCAGGGCGAAAGCGGATTATTCATATGTATTGTCCCCATGGTACCCTTCTCCTTTGATTCTCCATTTCGTGTTTAGGCCTGATCGGAACAGCTTACTAATCCTTAGGTGCGGGCGGGGTAAGAGGCTTCTCTTCTCCTCAAGCAATTACCTCTATCTAAGCCGTCAATTCACATTGCCTACGTTCTTTCACTGCTCTCCTCAGGTTCTCCATCAGCTGGATGTCCACTAAACGAATCCCGTGAAAGCTTTGATAAGAAAGACGACGATCCCGTCCTGGCAAAGTAAGCAACCACTCCGAAAGAGGACCTTTCAAGCATACCCTTTCTACCCTGAGACGAAATGCCATCAAACCCATGAACAGGGGAAAGCTTATTGCAAGCTCTCGGCACTTACTTATGAGGAGGAGACCGCCCTTCTTTCTTCACTATCTGGCTATCGAGAAGATAAAATGTAGCTAAGCATAAAGCTAATCAACTTCAATGCAGGGGAGTCAGTCAATAGGCAGAAAAGTAACCCAAGGGAAGATCATGTCACTGAAGACCAAGCCACGAGCTAGCTCAGTTAGAACGAAATTAGGACTAGATGAACCAGAATCGGATGTGTGATATACATATTAAATAAAGCACTTTTAGTACACCAATCGGAAAGAGAAGAAGGGATGCTTGCTGGAAGCAGTTTAACTCGGAGAAACGAGACCTGAAAGCATTCATTTGCTCCATTTAATGGATTGCCAGGAGAACCATTGGCTGAATGAAGGCACAGGAGAGATAGATGCAGGATCGGAATGGCACTCCTTTTTTAGTAATTTCTTTCGAAAGCTAACGAGCTACCTCCTAGCTGCATAAACCCTGAAGAGGGGAAGTAGCTCCCTGCCTAGAACTCCAATTCATGAACCCGCGGGAGCCTTCTCTGCCTCATCTCAATGTTGCCATCCACAGAAACGGATATGGACCACCGCTCAACCAAGGCTTTCTTCCAATGCTTCTGACCAGGGCTACCCATCTCTTTCTAGGTTCTCTGATCGGGCTCCAGTTCGTTCCTCTTCCTTCTCCAGATGAGGGCAATCCAATACAGCATTCGGCCTCCTTGGATCTGGCCGCCAGAACAAGGAAGGACGAGAACGAGACCTCGCTTTCAATGGTACTTGGGAATGTAGTAAGGGTCCCAGGCGAAGCCGATCGGGAAGCAGAATACTCTATCCGTACCGTCACCGAACCGCTTGCAGCCCCTAAGGAACCGTTCCGTCAGGGCCGGTATCTGTTAAAAGTGTTTTTAGAAGCGAGGCGATGGAAAGGGGGTGGAATGAAGGCCACTTTCTAATCAATAATAGCTGAAGGGGAAATGGGGAATTAGGCCCGTGCCACTGCATTCTTGAGTTTAAGAGCTCTCCCACGAAGTTGTTTCAGTAGTACTCCAATCTCCAAGCGGGTCGATCAATTATCAACGAATGCTGAATAGCGAATGGGCACCACTGGCAAGTAGTGATAGCTTTACCTTTACGTATTTAATTTACGTATTTAGGTAGGGAGTCTATCTATTCTCAAAGTCGGCTATTGGACTCTTCTATTGATCGTGGTTTTGATCGGTTATAGATCGATATATATAATAGATCTAGAAAAAGGGTTCGGACGATTGCGAGAGAAGGAAAGTTGGTCGTTCAATCGAGATAAACAATGACTGGTCGCGGGCAAGCTTTCTCTAAATTCCATTGTCTTCGTCTGTAGGACTGATTGTATTGTTTCAGTAAATCTATGTTCCATATTTATGGTTCAGGTCGTACCTGCCTCATTCGCAAGATGGACGGCTCATAGCTTTACCCCGCATAGATGGAGATCTCGGGGAAGGATTGCGATCAAGACCACTTGACTCTCATTCCTTTGGGATCAATCTTGGCATCTTCCTTTTGTTTATTCGTCTTCTCTCAAGGAAGAATGGAATAAAACCTATTCTCTTCAAAAAGAAGAGTGAAACCGGACCCACGGGATGAATAGGAATGATCTAACCTGACCAAAGGCACCTTCTTGTTCCACCTGTCAGTTTCGGGTTTGGAAGTGAAAGAGAAAGTAAGACGCAAGGACGTTACCTACAAAAGTAATGAGTTCACTGTTCACGATTCCCTCCTTCTCTATGTTCCCTAGTGCTAGCTGTCACTTGCTTCTCCCAAGTAGCGTCCGCCGCACTACCTCCTTTTTCCATTGAGCCAGTTACTCTGTTCGCCGATTCTTCTTTTCTTGCCTTACCTCACCGTCCTATGATCAAGGATTTTCTCCACTTTCTTGTCAAACTGTTTCCGGATAAGATTAGGGGCATTATGGGCTTGTTGGACCATAAGCCAAGTCCTCAGAAAAGGGCTGGAGGAAGTTCACATGCACTATAGGGTATATTTGTAACCTATCAGGTAGTTTATAGTTTAAGCCAATAGGCCACCCGATCCAACCTCTTGATAACCTCGAAGGGGCCATCCTATTTTGGAACCAATCTGCGAAGGACTATACGTGCATACATAAAAGGACCGTAGAAAGGAGAGTCGAAGTCCTAGGCTAGGCCTCCGTTTAGGGCAGGTACTTATTGAGCCTACTATGGTATTCCAGCCACAAAGGTCTCGCTCTGACTTGCTCACGAAGAATAATTCTCGATCGAGAGGGACTGCCACCTCAAAGACTTCGCACTTTCAAGATGAGAGCTAGAGGCCAAAGACGAAAGGCTAGTAGCCTGGGAGATCTCTTTGATTTACAGCAAGCAGAAGAATCATTACACCGCAATGAACCAATTGCAAAGGATTTCTTGCTTCCATCAAAGAGGATTGGAATCATGGACTGGAATGGATTCCCAGAAAGAAAGTCAGACCGGTCTTTTCGATTGAGGGAGCCCCTTAATGGATGGCTTTTGCGGAAGCCTCCGGTCAAACAGGAGAGCGAAGGTTGCTTTCTCACTGATTGATTGGAGCGAATCCTATCTGCTTCCATTCATGGACTCTCGCTTGGTATGCTGCCGCGCATCCCTTTAGTGTTGATCTTGACTGGGATTTCGATGCACCACCATTGGCAAGTTGTCTACTCGCGATTTTATCTCCTTCCCGAATGGAGAGCGCTATTGGACGGACTATTTGATCTATCGGAAAAAGGCCTATCCAACAAAGGAGGAAGATGGTCTATATGCTTTGGCTTTCCCGCAAAGCCTTTCCCGAACCAGAGATTAGCACATACTAACCCGATCGAAGAGAGGGGAGGATCCTACGCTTAGACCGACTGCATCGATAACACTATATCTTATCTGCTGAACTGAAGGCCCTTCCCGCGATAGCATAGTAATGATTGCTTTCCAATTGAAAAAGGAGGACCGCTCTTGCCACATCCTAACGAAACAGCTGCTTCCATCTCCCATGGGCATAAAAGATGGGTTTTGAAAAGCACACCGGATCATCGGCGAACGGCAGAACAAGAAAATAGTGGAAATCTCGAGAGTTTCAATCCCTTGACCCAGATCGATTGCTTTTGTGGTGGCATAGCCTCGTAGGTGCGTGAGGGGAAGCGATAGGCATAGCTTGCGATGACCTAACAGTCCTTGATTTTGAGATTTTGAGTTGAATAGAACGACTTGAAAGAATAGATATTGATAGGGCCAACGGCCCGATGCCAGTAGTTTCACCTTTTTGGGCATGACATTGCTCCATATCTTTCGATCTTGTACCTGGTGATGTACTTCACACAAACAGAGTCTCTAGGAACAACGAGAAAAGATCTCCTCCTTGTCTTCTAGATCAGTACTGCGCACCTCTTTGATCAGGATAAGCTGACTCACGCACGAGACATAGTCTTCCCAAATTTCTCAATCTGGGACTCCGTCTTGACTGAAAAAAGCTGGATAGCTCGCGGCAGAACCTCGACCTAAACGATACTACGTACAAAATTCTAGATTTCAGATAGTAACCCGGCTAAGTAAGTAACTGGTAGTGGCTGGTAGTAGTTCCCCAACTCATGATGAGCCCATTCTACAGCTCCAGGTTTATAAACCACGTCAAATCTGAGGTTGAGAGATGGTACTCTAGTTGAATCCACCCCTATCCCATCCTAGTAGGCCTGGAAAGTAGTATAGCCCTACTTGAGGGGGAGTCACGTCCGTCATGAACAATAAACTAGGGGCTACGAAGCTGATCGTTAGAACGCTTTCGAAGCATGATTCTAAGTGGGCCCATCGCCTGAAAGCCCGGGCATCTCTCTATTGATTTAGTCCACATCTCTAGAATAATACAAGGTATATACAAGATCTCAGGAACGGATCGATCGCAGGCAGCAGTTCCTCCACAGCACTGAATCCGAAGAATTGGTTGAATCCGACCGGTGGGAAGAAGATGACTCGTACCCGCCAGTGTTCCTCCGTGGTGAAGAAAGAGGACCATCTTCGAATCCTATCATTGCCATCAACCCAACCCCACTTGAAAGACTGAGCGAAGGCACTACACTCTAAAAAGGAAGGTCCTACCACTCTGTCGAAGGGGCAGTCCGTCAGGTTAGCTTCGCTTTCCACGCGGGCTAGCAGAAAGGGATGGGAGCCTATCAATCACTGCTTAAGGCTCGCTTCCTCTGATTCTTGTATATCTCTGTCTCTCCGAACGGGGTAACCCCTTCAACCATTTGGTGGTGGGCCTGAACAAATTGGTTTAGTCTTGATCCCATGCCTGCCTTTGATCAGCGGCCCCTAATCGTGATTTCTCATCTGATGATGACGCTGTTTGGCCCATTATTGGCCTCCGCTTTGGCGAATTCGACCCTGTGGGTCATAAGCTGTCTACAGTGCGCCCACCGCCGCTCATGACAAGCGAGCAGCAGACTAGGTTTCATTAGATAGGACTGCTTTTGTGCTACCACGCCTCTCTTGACCTCTTCTCCTTGCATCTCAGTCTGCACTTTCTAAGCCTGACAGCAGAGCGGGCTTATGTGATCTTTGGTGATGACGTTGTTTGTGTCATCGGGGCCCATATTAAGTAGCTGAGCAGTCCTCCCTTTTAGACTATCTGACCTTTTGGCGTTCACTTCTTGTCCTTGCCGGGAGGCGGGACGGATTAGGATGGAGACCAATATGTCGGGGTTTTGCAATGGCAGAGATTAGGAACTTCTTTCTAGCCATAGGTAGGAAACTTATTCATTCATATCCTGGCGCGGAGAAGCATCCTATTTAATAAAAGGTTTCGCGGATTCAATCTCCTCGTCAGTTGAGTGCTTTCGCGACTCGACCTCTCCAACCTTCCCAGGGTACATTGTGGAAATTGCTTGCTCAGACACAGTCTTCTCTAACGAAACGATTCCTTTTACCAGTTCTCCAGGCCCCTGTGATGCACCATATGACCCGTGCATTCGCCGGGGGGACTTGGCAATGGTGAAGAAATGAAGAAGGTCTACCACTTTCGGCAGCCAGAGTAATGAAATCCTTCTGCCTTTGCCCTCAATCCTCTTTTCTTGCTCTTCCTCAGCTCTAGATTAGCACAAATTCTATCGAAGAA